AGTTTTCCTTAAAAAAAGATTCTATAAAAGCAATGATAAATAGATACGAATAGAGCAAGAAAAGAAGGAAATAAAAAAACACAGTATAGAAAAGATATCCAAAATAATATAGAAATCGCTAACCTACCCTTAGTTTTTCTTTCCTTAATTTAATTGAATTTCGTTTGATCAGGGCAAAGTTCCTTAAAAACCTCTGCCTTTTTTAAAATATCCTGAACAGTTCCTGTAGGCTGAGCACCTTTTTCAAGAAAATAGAGAATAGCGGGAACATTTAAATAAGTTTGATTCTTGATCGGATCATAAAAACCCACTTTCCGAAGATCTCTTCCTTCTCTTCGGGATCGAACATCAATTGCAACGATTCGATAGACGGCTCATCGGGATAGATGTAGATGAAAAACAACCCCCCCTAGAACCGTATAGGAAGTTTTCTCCTCGTACGGCTCGAGAAAAAATGATTCGAAGTTTTGTCTATTGATAAAATTAGATTAGAATTAAAATAAATAGAAAAGGAATCCGTAAAATAAATTATTCTATAATTTAACTCATAGTCATTTGTATTTAGCTTCCTTCCTGAAAAATAAAAAATCATTTGTACTCGTAACTCAAGTTTAATAATTCTCCAATATCTTAAATAAAAATCTTTAAGATATTTTTTTATTGAGTGGTCTTTAACCCCCCCTTTTTTTGTCTCGTTTAAAATCTATTTGGATTCTTTTATTCGGATCCGCGAGACAATTGAAGCGGTCTTTCCTTGTTCAGGGATCCTTTATCTTGGTTTTAAATCATTGGGTTTAGACATTACTTCGGTGCTTCTTAATCAAAATGGTAGCAACATACCCCTTTTGTGATTTCTTTCTATCAAAGAATCATACTGACGGTACGATTCGTGCGCGATACACTGTGGATCGAAAAAGTTTTAGCCGTTCCAACAAATTTTTTTGAATTGAAAATTTGCTCGAATCGGATCCTTTCGATTTCTATATCGAAGATATACTTACGAAGTTGTTCCAATTTATTGATTGGCATTAACCCTAGATCCTTGCCCCTGAGAAATTAATCAATACTTTCTACTCGAGCTCCGTCACGAACTATTTACATTACAACCCAATAAAAAAAAAAGAAGGGTTCTAGTAGAATAGAAAAAAGACGTCGAGCCAAGAGCACCTTCATTTCTATATAAAATGGTGGATGTAAGAATAAGAATCCACACCGGATCATGTCCTTCAAGTCGCACGTTGCTTTCTACCACATCGTTTTAAACGAAGTTTTACCATAACATTCCTCTAATTTGGAACCAGTATGGAATTGATTCAATTATGGAATCATGAATAGTCATTGGTTCAGTCGGTACAGAGACATAGTCATTTATTTTCTTATCTACCCCCGTCCTTTTTGTACGAATGGAACATTTTTCTATAAATCTCTATCTCAAAAAAATATTTAACAGAAATATCCAGCAATCTAAATAGAGAAATAACATAACTAACATAAATCACACAAACGAATAAATTATATTTGACTCTGTCTCTTCAAGTGACTCAATAAGATAGACTGACCCATTGCAACTTCCCAAAACTTTCCAAAGATTCAATCCATAAGGAATCATTACAAATCTTGATACTTGAAAAAGTTTCTTACTTCTACATCATTATTTGAGTCAAGTTTTACAGTAAAGACTCCGTTTGATTATCATAAGAAAGAAAAATATCTGTTTCTTTTCGAATGGAATTGTCAATGATGTAAAGCAAATAAACTAAATAGATCGAACAAGAAAAAGAAATATCATTGTTAAATATTTAATTTAGGGACGCAAATTCTTTTTTACAAAAATAGAAAGACTATTATCACTGAATTAGGATAACAATACTTGTAGGCTAAGCACTTCCTCTTTTATATGTATTTTGTTTAACCTGAGGTTAAGTAATCTTTCTGCAACTGTGATCTATGTCCTATCCTATCTTATCTTTATATGGATCACAAAAGGGTTCAGTTACTTTTGTATATCATTTGAACTCGATTTAGTTCAGTTTGTGAAAAACTCAAATACGATTCCAAAAAGAATTATTCAAAAAAAAAAAAAGAAAGAGGAATAATATTCTATACCAAGATTAGACCTTGAAACATAACCTTGTTGAACAAAAAAGCAGTATTCGAATACAAGGTATATGCTCTGGGACGGAAGGATTCGAACCTCCGAATAGCGGGACCAAAACCCGTTGCCTTACCGCTTGGCTACGCCCCATTTCTATTTCTATAGGACACTCATACTAATAAAGAATAATATTGGTATTTAGTGTTCGTCAATTCCAGTCCAACTATCTAGAGAAAATCTTTATTATTTATAGAATTTATTATAGACTCGTTGCTAGGATTTTGATATGTGTATATCTATAATTCAACTGAATTTATTGATCATTACATACAATTCAATTAAGATATTGTATGAAAGTATGATTTCTTCTATTCTCCTTTGAGAATTGGAGGATTTTTGATTGAGCGGAAAAAGAAGGATTTTTTTGTCTACCTCACTTTCTTCATTTTTCCTTATATCAATAACTCAATCAAAATGCAATTATCTCGACGAAAAAAAATGTCTGTTATGCTTAATATCTTTAGTTTGATCTGTCTTAATTCTGCCCTTTATCCGAGTAGTCTTTTCTTCGCCAAATTGCCCGAAGCCTATGCTTTTTTGAATCCAATCGTAGATGTTATGCCAGTCATACCCCTGTTCTTTTTTCTTTTAGCCTTTGTTTGGCAAGCTGCTGTAAGTTTTCGATAAGATCTTTAATAGTATTCTAGAAAATTCATGATTTATTCGAGAAAAATTATAACAATTGATAAGATCAAATAAGTCTGACAGTATGAACCTTCGATTCAAACATTGAAATTCTCGGATAGCCGCGAGAAATCCGGCTCGCCCCATTTCGCTGTTTTAATCCTTTTTTCGGCGAAATGCCTTATTAGATTAGCATTAGCTTAGGATCGCTTACAGTATTTAATTGTGGGTATGAAAGTGATTTGTAGTAATCAAAGACTCTGATTACAAATTTCAACTTCATTTGAATTTCTGAACATTCTTTTCTATTTCTATAATTCATGGTGTCAAAATAGGATATGTGATATAAAAATGGAGGATCTATTATCTTTTCTCGTTTTTCTTTTTCAAAAAATGATCTTGGAGGTTGTGTAATGCTTACTCTCAAACTTTTCGTTTATACAGTAGTAATATTCTTTGTTTCTCTCTTCATCTTTGGATTCCTATCCAATGATCCAGGACGTAATCCTGGACGTGAAGAATAAAATAAAAATTGCGTTTTTCTTGCTTGATTTTACAATTTTCTTAAGATTTTATTTTAGCTATTCCACACGTTTAACTAGGAAAAAAAGAAAAAGGGGTTTGCAAAATTTGAAAGAAAAAAATAGAAAGTCATCAACGGAAACGGAAAGAGAGGGATTCGAACCCTCGGTACGAATAACTCGTACAACGGATTAGCAATCCGCCGCTTTCGTCCACTCAGCCATCTCTCCCAATTGAAAAAGATAATTACTATGTTACATTACACATCAAGTAAGGATTAAAGAAAGTATTTCTTTCACATTCTTTATCGTTATTATATAATTAGCAATTCCATTTAGATGCTCGAAAGATCCAAATAGAAAGATAAATAAAGAAGACCTTCTTGCTTTTATTTTGTTCGAAGTGCCCTTTTGGCCTGGCCCGGCCAATACCCAGCCGGGCCTTTTTTTGTTCCAACAAATTCCCTTTATTTTTTATTTATAGGCAAGATACTCTAAATAGCCAATTTGGTATCTGTGTAACAATTTCCGTTCTGGGGTTTACATATATTTATAATTTTTGTTATAATGGAAATTGAGAAGGATTTTTGATTCAAAAGAATCAATTAAGTATGTATCAATTTGTATTTTCTTATGTCATTAGTCAAACCAAATTTGAGATTCAAATCCAAGAATCGTTCATGAATTCTCAGTCAACAAATAGTTAATGATTCCAATTTGTCATAAATTTTGGTTTTTTTGAGTGAAAATATACATCTGATTTTTCAATAGAAAAGTGAGTGGAAGTTTTTTGGCATTGTGTGTTTTGAGATACTATACAATCAATCGAAGGAGTAGATCAAATACAATCAAAAGAGGAATAAGGGATTTCTTTTATAATTTTTATAAAAAGGATTAAAAAAGGGATGCAAGTACACTAAACTAAAGTTTAGTAATCCAACCCACAACCCAAAAGGGGAAATTTTTCTCCTGTTGTATATCGTTTTGGCGGCATGGCCGAGTGGTAAGGCGGGGGACTGCAAATCCTTTTTCCCCAGTTCAAATCCGGGTGCCGCCTCATCAACAAACGAATAAAAATCTCTTATTCTGTTCTGATGATATAACTCAATCAAATTTTCCCCAACAGAACAGAATAAGGGGACTGACTTGGTTGATTCTAAACATCCGTTCTGCGGATTTTGTAAAAGATTGGAAATCCTTGAATCCAAAATTCAAAGAAAGATTATAATGGTCGAAGCAAGACTTCCCGATTCCCTTCTACTACTAATGTAATGTCTCCTGGTTGGGTCTTGAATTACATTGTATAGCCAGCAGAGAATTCAACTCCTAGTTGGGGGAAGCCCTTTCTATATTGTAATCTACATATATAGACTCACGAGAATCTCTGAGTGTTGAGGCATTCAATCACTATTCGATTGAGATGGATAATTTCCTTTTTTATAGAAAATAAAAAGTGCAAAAAAAAAAAAAAATCATTTTTTTTTGAAACCCCTTGTCAAGAGTATAATATACCCTTTAGAGAGACAATCCGGAAAGAGTACGGAATGGATTTATTTGATTGGTTCATCAATAGTGTTCGGCCAGAATCCCTTTTTGACTCTGAACCATTCATTATACTATTATTAGTGAGCAATAATGGAATAATTCTATCATAGAGATAAGGGACATAATTCACATGGATATAGTAAGTCTCGCTTGGGCTGCTTTAATGGTAGTCTTTACATTTTCCCTTTCACTCGTAGTATGGGGAAGAAGTGGACTTTAGAAGCACTCCTAATTTAGTTGAGAAATGAAAGGGTATCAATTGTTTTATAGATCGTTCTGCAACGCATTTTTGATTTGAATTGAAATCGTTTTCAAATAAAAAGATCTTCATTTCCAAATTCCATTGGATTGTAGTGGAGAAATGTATTCTATAACAGTAAAACAAGTATTTCAGATTCATCGAAATAAATAGATGTATCAAAGAAATAGAATTGGGTCCTACGTCGATTCCATATATGGATTAATAACTACATATATTGAAGATAGAAGCTAATATAGTAGACCAACTTTATTAGAAAGTCAAGTACAACTTTATACGCTACTATAACACTACTAGAGAGTATGGTAAGTAAGAAAGAAATTTCTTTCTTACTTACCATACTCTCGGCTCTCATAGAATACCGCCGATTATAGCCCGTTGATTTCATTTAAGACGCTAAAATAGAATACTTTTCATTTGATTTCTTCAACTATTGATAAGAGTTCAGAAGTCAAGTTTCATTTAAAGTTATTAATCATTTTGACTTACTGTTTTTACGTAAATTATAAGTAGAAAGGCAGTAGGAACTAAAATGAACAGTGCAGTAGCAATAAATGCAAGAATATTTACTTCCATAATCTCATCGTTTTTTTTATTTCACAATAACTCGGGATTTAATCCCATAGAGATGATAAATCTTTCGCCTGTCAATTCAATGAATGCATTACCTATCGAGGATCTTGAATCGGATCAATATCATGAATAACAATATCTGAGCTATTAAATTAATTCGTCGTCGAGAATTGAATAGTATAACATACGAAGATCTTTTATCCATACCAAATCCAAGATTGGATTCCCGGACCAATCAAAAATTCCTTTACTTTATTTATTTTCTGTTCTTTCTTTTCTATAAACTACCTTAGGTCTTCCTTGTAAAACCATCAAATGAAGTATCATCTAATCACCCACCCCTTTCCATTAACTACAAAACCCCAACAAACAATACAAGCGAAGTGGAAAAAGAGAGGAATTAGGTTCTATATATTAATGATCTAATTTTCTTTGGAAGAAAAAAAGTATGAGAAAGAAGAGTCGCAGGAGAAAAGATGGAATATTCTATCAACTTCACTATTTTAGGTATTCTCATTTTAGTTTCGGGTTTGTTATTTCTTCGACAGAATCCTGAAAAAAAAGAGGGTAAACCCCTTCGGAATTCAATTATACTCTCTGTCCCTTCTTTCACAGAAAACGGAGAGGCGAATTGATGTACTTATTGTATCCGTCGGGACTGACGGGGCTCGAACCCGCAACATCCGCCTTGACAGGGCGGTGCTCTTGCCTATTGAACTACAATCCCAGGGAAATAAGAAGAGATCTAGCAGAAAATTTGGATTCTTTTTTATTCTCTCGTATCAGGTATTTCGTAAGAGCAAGAGGGTTCTACCATCTGATAGTAGATTGGCGAATTGTTGGGCCGAGCTGGATTTGAACCAGCGTAGACATATTGTCAACGAATTTACAGTCCGTCCCCATTAACCACTCGGGCATCGACCCAACGCCTAATTCATTTTAGACGTTCCATAATAAACTTCCTTTCGTCTCCCAGGCAGGCTTGACAAATACATATCACTTGATATAAAATCCAAAGTCCCACTGAGTAGACTAATAGAAGAACTTGACAAATATGGATCACTTGATAGAAAATCCCACTCCTATAGTCTTGAGTCTTGGTATACCCCTAGAGGGACTTGAACCCTCGTTTTCTCCGTGAAAGAGAGAGGTCGTAACCACTGGACCATAGGGGCCTATGGCCACCTTTATTCATAAATCAACTAGAAATAATAGGTCCCGGGGGCGGCCACCTTTAGGAAATCAAAAAGCACTAGAAATACAATAGGTAATAAGGCCTAAGGCCACCTTAACTTAATATAACTCAAATCAAACTTCACCATTAAACTTACAACCTTAAAACTTGATTTCATTGGTCTTTCTCGTCTTTATCTCTCTCATTCATAAAGGGTTCTGCGTTGGATCCAAGATCCTTTACTCTGTAGTGGATTCAAGGTGCTTTACCAAAATATGATTTGGCCGCTCAAATTATATTGCGTCCTAAGCCATACTGTCAACTAACGACAGGACAGGAGGGCAATAAAAAAAGAGAGAAGACGGAAATATATATTAGGTATATCCGCACGTTAATAAATACAACATTCGTATAGTTTTCTGGTATTCAATATTCAAGTAGATTAGAATATCAATACTATTATACATTATTTATAATATAAGAAACTGAATCAGTTTTGATATTCTAAAAAAAATCCCAAAGCATAGTAAGCCTAAGTGGAAGAATTCTGTTTCTAGGACTGTTTTATCAATTCCGTTCCGCTTGCATCTCTTAAAATAAGTTCAGTATAAAGTTTTATTGGACCTATCTCATAGATTCCAGTCAAAGA